TTAGAAAAGAACAGTAATAGTCCATAGATATAACAATTTGAAACTCGTGGTGCTAGTTCGATTCATATTATTCCAAATCTTTATTACTTGTTTGTTTTTGTTGCACAAAAAAACTTTTTGAATTCCTTGTAGAAATTGATTTAGCTAAAGAAAAAGCTTTTATTCCAGTTAAATGTCCTTTTTTCTTCCAGTTTTTTTTACGAATACGTTTTTTTAATATAGAAGTACGTTTTTTTGGAACTGCCATGTTACTACTTTTTTATTGTATGTATTGTTGTATGTGAAAAACATATAATGCTCAAAATAGGAATTAATAAAATCTCCTCAAGTAGGATTCGAACCTACGACTTGTCAGTTAACAGCCAACCGCTCTACCACTGAGCTACTGAGGAACACCTAGGATTCGACTGCATAGAACTAAACTAAACTCTCGTTCTCAATTCATGAACAATATTCCAGAATTTCTTCGTAGTGACTCCGTCCCATGTATCATTATATTTTATCTATATTCCAAATTCCAAGGAAAAGTAGAGCATCTCGGTTTCGGTTAGATATCATTGATAACATAAAGTATGTCATTTATAATCTATCTGTTTGTAAGTAAAGTTACGAAATTATCAATAAATTGCAAATTTTTTGTAAAAGGAGGTGTTTTTGTCATGATTTTTAAACTATTTCGACTAGAGAATCTATTATCCGTATGTATAAAGATAATAAATTCGGTCATTGTGGTTGGACTCTATTATGGGTTTCTGACCACATTTTCCATAGGGCCCTCTTATCTCTTTCTTCTCAGAACTCGGGTTATGGAAGAAGGAACCGAGAAGGAGATATCAGCTACAACCGGCTTTATTATGGGGCAGTTCATAATGTTTGTATCGATTTATTATGCACCTTTGTATTCAACATTGAATAGACCTCATACAATAACTATACTAGTTATACCATATCTTTTTTTTCATTTCTTTTGGAACAATCACAAAAACTTTTTTAATTATGGATTTACCAACAATAATTCAATGCGAAATCTTAGCATTCAATGTGTATTCCTGAATAATCTAATTTTTCAATTATTCAACCATTTCATTTTACCAAGTTCAACGTTAGCCAGATTAGTCAACATTTATATGTTTCGATGTAACAACAAGATGTTATTTATAACAAGTAGTTTTGTTGGTTGGTTAATTGGTCACATTTTATTAAGGAAATGGGTTGTATTGGTATTATTTTGGATACGGCAAAATCATTCTATTCAATACAAAAAGCACTTTGTATCAGAATTTCGAAATTATATGGTTCGAATTGTTAGTATTCTCTTATTTATTACCTGTGTCTACTATTTAGGAAGAATGCCGTCACCTATTATCACTAAGAAACTGAAAGAGACCCCAGAAACTAAAGAAGGAGTAAAAAGTGAGGAAGAAAACGATGTAGAGATAACTTATGAAACAAAGGAAATTAAACAGGAACAAGGAAAAATCATCGAAAAACCCCTATCTTATTTGGATAAAATGAATGGAAAACAAAAAAGTTTTTTGGGTTTTGAAGAACCCCTTGTAACGTTTCTTTTTGATTATAAAAGATGGAATCGACCTTTAAGATATATAAAAAATGATAAATTTGAAAACGCTGTACAAAAAAAAATGTCACAATATTTTTTTTTTTTATATCCAAATAATGGAAAACAAAAAATATCTTTTACATATCTACCGAGTTTAGAAATTTTTTCGAAAATGATAGAACGTAATTTTTTTTCGTGTACTACAAAAAAATTATCTAATGAGGAATTGTATAATTATTGGGTTTATATAAATGAGCAGAAAAGATGTAGTTTAATAAATGAATTAATAAGTCGTCTAAAAACTTTCGAAAAGCAAAAAGAATGTTTTGTTATAGATGCCCTCCAAAAAAAGAATCGATTATGTAACGATGATGATAATCAACAGAAATATTTGCCTCAACTGTATGATCCTTTTTTGAACGGGCCCTATCGAGGAACAATAAAAAAATTCTCTTCGCAGTCAATTATGAGTAATTTAGTCATTTCTATAGAAAACAATAAAAATTATATAGAAAGGGTTTGGATAAATAAAATTTATGATTTACTTTATAAAAATTATAAAACTTTTATAGAATTGAAAAATCAAAAAGATAAAGATATAGAATTCATATTTAGTTTTATTGGTAATTCTTTAACCCCAATAGAGGAAATAAAAAAAAAAGTTCCTCGATGGTCATATAAATTAACCGATGATTTTGAAAAAGAAGAAGAAGAAGAAGAAGAAGAAGAAAAAAACGAAAAAAAAATGTTGGAAGATACTGAAATTCGTTCAAGAAAAGCTAAACGCGTGGTAATTTATACCGATAATGATCAGTATACTGATACTAGTACTAAAATTAATAGTACTGATTCAGGGGAAGAAATAGCTTTGATACGTTACTCACAACAACCAGATTTTCGCCGAGAGATAATTAAAGGGTCTATGCGTGCTCAAAGACGTAAAACAGTTATTTGTGAAATATTTCAAGCAAATGTACAATCCCCTTTTTTTTTGGACCGAAAAGATAAAACCTATTCTTTTGATATTTTTGAAATGGGCAATCTAATTTTTAAAAAATGGGTTGTAAAAGAGCCAAAATTAAATATTTACGATTGCGAAGAAGAAGATACAAAAGAAAATAAAAAAAAAAAAGAGGAAAAAAAAAATGAAAATGAACGTATAATAATATCGGAAAATTGGGATACTATTATATTTGCTCAAGCAATAAGAGGATTGTTGTTAGTAACACAATCTTTTCTTAGGAAATATATTGTATTACCCTCATTGATAATAGCCAAAAATATTGGTCGTATGTTATTATTTCAATTACCTGAATGGTACGAGGATTTGAAAGACTGGAATAAAGAAATGCATGTTAAATGTACGTACAATGGTGTTCAATTATCCGAAAAAGAATTTCCAAAAGATTGGTTAACAGACGGTATTCAGATAAAAATATTGTTCCCTTTTTGTTTGAAACCTTGGCGAAAATTTAAAAATGATTTTTATATGGATACATTGAACAAAAAAGAAAATTTTTGTTTTTTAACAATATGTGGAATGGAAACAGAACTGCCTTTTGGTTCTCCCCGAAAAACTCCTTCTTTTTTTGATCCCATTTATGAAGAACTTCTTGAAAAAATTGAAAAATTAAAAAATAAAATTAAAAAAATTTATTTTTTAATTTTTCAATTTTTTCAAGAAAGAACAAGATGGTTTATGAAAGTTATAGAAGAAAAAATAAGATGTATAGTTTTATTTATAAAGCGCATATTAGAAGAATTTAAAAAAGTAAATCCAATTTTATTGTTTATATTGGGAAAAACTAAAATAAATGAATTAAATGAAAAAGATTCTAAAATTAGTAATAAAATAGATTCCACATTACCTATATCAATTGGATTCACAACTTATACAAAATTATTACTCCTAGAAAAAAAAAAGAAAAGTTTTTCTGATAGAACAATTATAATGAGAAATCAAATAGAACAAGTCATAAAAGATAAGAAAAAAATAATTATGATTAGCGGTGATAAAAATTTGGAATTACAGAAAGGAATTTTGCAGATATTTAAAAGAAAAAATATTCGATTAATACATAAATCAAATTATTTTATAAAATCTTTTATTGAAAAAATATACATTAATTTCTTATTACATACAATTAACATTTCTAAGTCAAATATACAACCTTTTTATAAATCACTAAAAAAAATTATTAAAAAATATATTATTTATAATGATAAAATAAATCAACAAAGAATTGATAAAACAAATGAAAATAAAATGAACTTTATTTTTACTCTTAAAAAGTCAACAAATACAACAAGTGATTATAACTTATCTTTCTTGTCTCAAGCATATGTATTTTACAAAATATCACAAACTAAATTATTTAATAGCTATTCCTTAAAATCTATACTAAAATATAATGATACTTATCCATTTTTTAATGAAAAAATTCAGGATTATTGTATAGTACAAAGAATATTTGATATAAAATCAAAAAATAAAAAAATTCAAAAATCTGGAATAAATGAATGGAAAAATTGGTTAAAACATTGTTATCAATCCAATTTATCCCAGATTAAATGGTCTCAATTAGCACTACAAAAATGGAGAAATAAAGTTAATCAAAAATATAGTATAAAAAAAAAACCAATTAAATTGGATTCACATAAATTAGCTTCAGATAAAAAAGAAAGAGATCAATTTATTTATTACAAAGGAAAAAATTATTCCGAAGTAGATTCATTAGTAAATAAAAAGAAAAAATTTAATAAACAATATGAATATGATTTTTTATTACATGAATATATGAATTATAGGGATAAAAAGAATTTATATATTTATGTTCCAAGACTACAAATAAATGAAGAACAAGAAATTTCATATAATTTTAATATATTAAAAAAAAAATTTCTTTATATATTAGTAAATAAAGTAATTTATGATTATCTACACAAAGAATATATTATAAATAAAAATTTAGATAGAAAATATTTTAATTCGATAAGTCTTAATTTTTTTATTCTACAAAATATTGATATTAATACTTGGATCAATGTACATCTTGGTACCAATATAAAAAACAATACTAATATTAAAGAAAATGAAAATAATGATTATCAAAAAAATATATTTTTTAATTGGATGGAAATTAATCAAGAAAAGTTATATCGTAGTATTTCAAACTTAGAGCTTTGGTTCTTTTCAGAATTTACGCTATTTTTTAATGGATATAAGATTAACTCACAAATCATACCAATCAAATTACTTCTTTTTGATTTTTATGAAAATATTAGTCAATATAAAAATATCAATATAGATGTAGATAAAAAAAATAGTTTTAGTAAATTATCTAATCAAAAAGAATATTTAGAATTAGAAAAATTAAAAAAAAATGAACAACAAAGTCAAGGCAATCTTCAATTTGATTCAAAAAAAGAAAAAAGTATTGAAAAAGATTATATAAGATCAGAGATAAAAAAAAGACAACCGAAGAACAAGAAGAATACGGAACTTGATGTTTTACTAAAACAATTTTTATTTTTCCAATTAATATTGCATTATCCTTTCAATGAGAGAATAATCTCTAATATTAAGGTATATTGTCTACTACTTAGATTGGTAAATCTAAAAGAAATTACCATATCCTCAATCGAAAGAGGAGAGATGCGTTTGGATATAATGATGATAAAAAAAAAAAAAAATACACTTCTTACAGAATTAATAAAAAAAAGAATACTGATTATCGAACCTACTCCTATATCTAGAAGAAAAGACGGAAAATTTATTATATATCAAACCATAGCTGTTTCATTGATTGAGAAAAGTAAGCACCAAACCAATAAAAAATACATAAAAACAAGATATGTTGTTTCTAAAAATAGTTTGGATAGATTTATTGCACAATATACCGATATACTTGTAAATGGAAACAAAACTTATTATGCCTTTTTTATTCCTGAAAATATTTTATCCTCTAGATGTCGTAAAGAATTAAGAATTTTGATTTGTTTCAATTCGCACAATTTGAATGTTATAAATAAAAATTTAGTATTTTCTAATAAAAATAAAATAAAAAAAAATGTACATTTTTTGAATAAACATCTTAATATTCTTAATATTAAAACAGATATAAATAAAATTGTTAAATTAAAGTCATTTCTTTGGCCTAACTTCCGATTAGAAGATTTGGCTTGTATGAATCGTTATTGGTTTGATACAAATAATGGGAGCAGATTAAGTATAGGACACATATATATGTATTCTCAATTCATAATTCTTTAATGAATTAGTTATTATATTATTATATTTAGTATATAACACTTTTATTTGAGAAATAAAAATAAAATTTATATGCATTATTTTATTCTTTTTCCATAATACATAATATTTATTTAATTTGTATAAAATAAGAATAAAAGAGATATATAAATAAATACACATTTTATGTGTACAAAAGAAAAATAACTATAAAATAATTATTATTTTTTATGATTGGTAAAATACAAAAAAATTATGATCAAAGATTCATTTCTCTCAGTTTTTTCACAAGAACAAAAAGAAGAAAATAAAGGGTCTGTTGAATTTCAAATATTCAGTTTAACCAATAAAATACGTAAACTTACTTTACATTTAGAATTGCACAAAAAGGATTTTTTAGCACAAAGAGGTCTACGAAAAATTCTAGAAAAACGTCAACGGCTTTTAGCTTATTTGGAAAATAGAACATGTTATAAGAATAAGAAACTAATTTGATAGTTAAATATATATATTCATCGAGAACCAAAAACTCGTACTCGTTACTATAAAACTAGTTTTATAGTAACGAGTACGAGTTTTTTTTGTAAATCTTCCATAACCCGAGTTCTGAGAAGAAAGAGATAAGAGGGCCCTATGGAAAATGTGGTCAGAAACCCATAATAGAGTCCAACCACAATGACCGAATTTATTATCTTTATACATACGGATAATAGATTCTCTAGTCGAAATAGTTTAAAAATCATGACAAAAACACCTCCTTTTACAAAAAATTTGCAATTTATTGATAATTTCGTAACTTTACTTACAAACAGATAGATTATAAATGACATACTTTATGTTATCAATGATATCTAACCGAAACCGAGATGCTCTACTTTTCCTTGGAATTTGGAATATAGATAAAATATAATGATACATGGGACGGAGTCACTACGAAGAAATTCTGGAATATTGTTCATGAATTGAGAACGAGAGTTTAGTTTAGTTCTATGCAGTCGAATCCTAGGTGTTCCTCAGTAGCTCAGTGGTAGAGCGGTTGGCTGTTAACTGACAAGTCGTAGGTTCGAATCCTACTTGAGGAGATTTTATTAATTCCTATTTTGAGCATTATATGTTTTTCACATACAACAATACATACAATAAAAAAGTAGTAACATGGCAGTTCCAAAAAAACGTACTTCTATATTAAAAAAACGTATTCGTAAAAAAAACTGGAAGAAAAAAGGACATTTAACTGGAATAAAAGCTTTTTCTTTAGCTAAATCAATTTCTACAAGGAATTCAAAAAGTTTTTTTGTGCAACAAAAACAAACAAGTAATAAAGATTTGGAATAATATGAATCGAACTAGCACCACGAGTTTCAAATTGTTATATCTATGGACTATTACTGTTCTTTTCTAAGTATTTTTTCATTAGAATATCAAAAATTATTATTTTTTCCTATCAAAGAGCTTTTCACAATCGAAAATATCTTTTGTCGTTAAAAGTACAATCCTGATAAAAATTGAAATCTTTTTGTTATATACCTAGCACAAAACCTAATAGGTTTTATAAATATGTTAGCACAAATAAAGAATTGTTTTTCCAAAAAAAAAAAGAAAAAATATATATTGGCACTTAACCATACCATCGAATGCATTTTTGCTATGCTACTAATAGAATACTTGTACTTGCTCTGCTATTCTGCCC